TAATATTTTATACAATTTTTCCATATCGTTCACCTATACCTATTCTTTTTTTATAAAAAAAATATTTTTTTTTAATGTAGGAAAACGTATATTTATTTTGAACAATAGATGTCTTTCACATCCAGCTATACCAATGAGTAATTTCTTAATTTTAATTTCAATGGCAGTTCCAAAAAAACGTACTTCTGTATCAAAAAAGCGTATTCGAAAAAATGTTTGGAAAATGAATGGGTATTGTGCATCGTTAAAAGCGTTTTCCTTAGGGAAATCTCTTTCTACCGGGAATTCAAAAAGTTTTTTTGTGCGACAAACAAATAAAATAAATAGTAAAACGTTGAAATAATCTGAATCGGGCTGACTCGAAAAATTGACTGATTTTATTTCAAAAATAAAATTCTTGATTTCCATTCCCTATCGGAGTTAATCAATATAAAATGGAATTCTCGCCGCTTTGAGAATCTAGAATATATAAAAAACTCTTTTACCAAATTCGAAAAAAAAGAATACTTTCTTTTTATTAAAAATTAACAAAAAAACACAAGATACTCGATTTTTTTAGTATATCTTTTCATTTTCAAGGTGGGGAGTATTATCTTCCCCATCAACCTATTTCTTCCAATAATATAAGTTTTTATTTTTTCTATATATTAACTTTCTCTATATCTATAGAAGAGCGAATATCTTTCGTTACTAAAATAATGGAAACTCAAATTCTAAACCCTTTTGTGTAACTTTATTACTTTTTTATTTCCTCGAAATTCCTATATAAACCGCCCTAATATCTCTTGTGATGAATCCATTCAAAAATACTTATTGAAATTATTCTGGATAAATAATGTGTCAATTGTGAATGATTCAAAATGGATTTGTTTTTATCAATATTCATTGATAAACTGCATTTTTTGTTTTCGATTTTTGAGAGCAACTAAATTTTTAAATAGTTCATTAAAACAAAAATCTCCCTTAATTAAATTGATAGTAGGATTTTTGAATTTTGCAAGAATTCAAGTTGACGAGAGTATAAAATAAGATGCACGAAATCAAAATGAAGACTCTAAACTAAAATAATGAACCTTCAAATACCTATGTTGAAGAAATTTTTATTCATCAATTTGAATCTTTCCTAAAAAATATTGCAACCAATCGAATTCTTAAATCTAGACGATTGCTTAGTCATAGACTATTATGAGTTCAAGATAAGCCGCTATGGTGAAATTGGTAGACACGCTGCTCTTAGGAAGCAGTGCTAGAGCATCTCGGTTCGAGTCCGAGTGGCGGCATGTCATCTCCTAAAAAAAGTAAATAGATCCTATAATGAATCCAACCCTCCATATGGATTTTATAATTAAAGGACTCCTATAATCTTATGATATTTTCAACCTTAGAGCATATATTAACTCATATTTCTTTTTCGCTCGTTTCAATTGTACTTATAATTCATTTGATAACTTTTTTAGTCGATGAAATCGTAAAATTATATGATTCATCCGAAAAGGGCATGATAATGAATTTGTTATCTATAACAGGATTATTAGTTACTCGTTGGATTTATTCGGAACATTTTCCACTAAGTGATTTATATGAATCATTAATTTTCCTTTCCTGGAGTTTTTCCCTTATTCATATAGTTCCGTATTTCAAAAAAAATAAAAATATTATAAGCACAATAATTGGCCCAAGTGCCATTTTTACCCAAGGCTTTGCTACTTCAGGTCTTTTAACTGAAATACACAAATCCACAGTATTAGTACCAGCTCTTCAATCTGAGTGGTTAATAATGCACGTAAGTACGATGATATTAGGCTACGCTGCCCTTTTATGTGGATCATTATTATCAGTATCACTTATAGTCATTACAGTTAGAAAAAATAAAAAGTTTTTTTCTACGAGTAATCGTTTTTTAAATTTCAATGGTTCCTTTTTCTTTGGTGAAATCGAATACATGAACGAACGAAGTACTATTTTCAAAAATACTTCTCTTTTTAATTATTACAGGTCCCAATTGATTCAGCAATTGGATTATTGGAGTTATCGGGTTATTAGTCTAGGATTTATCTTTTTAACCATAGGAATTCTTTCTGGAGCAGTATGGGCTAACGAAGCATGGGGATCTTATTGGAGTTGGGATCCAAAAGAAACTTGGGCTTTTATTACTTGGATCGTATTCGCGATTTATTTACATACTCGAACAAATATAAAATTGCAGGGTACCTATTCAGCAATTGTGGCGTCTATTGGATTTCTTATAATTTGGATATGCTATTTTGGGATAAATCTATTAGGAATAGGACTACATAGTTATGGTTTATTTACATTAACATATAATTGAATTAAACACAATTAATTTTAAGGGGTTATGATGAATAGGAATAGAAAAGTGGACAACACATATCAGATAAAAAAAACTTTGTGTGAACAGGTGAGAACCCTGTGAATTTAATAGTGTAGTGATTCACAAGGTTCTCACCTGTTCAAATTTATTTTTTTTACTTAACCTAAGAGAAGAAAAAAAACCCTCTTTTTTTCATTGTACAACGAACATAAAAAAAATAATATTTTTTTTTCTTTTTTATTCATCAAAACTATCCATAAAAAGAATTAGATAGAATAACTTCAACCTTTTCAACTGATAGTGAAAGAACAAAATCAGGATACATACCAATACCTAGTACGGGTAAAAAAATAGAGATCAAAATAAATAACTCTCGCGGTCCAGAATCAAAAAAATAATTGGTTGGTACATTAAATATCTTGTATCCATAGAACATCTGGCGTAATATAGATAATAAATAAATAGGAGTTAATATGATTCCAATTGCCATTACAAAAGTAATTAGTAGTTTTGTCATTAAAAAATATTTTGGACTAGTAAGTAGTCCAAAAAATACTATTAATTCGGCAATAAAACCACTCATACCTGGTAATGCAAGGGAGGCCATCGAAAAGCTACTGAACATCGTGAATATTTTTGGCATTGGGATAGCTATTCCACCCATTTCGTCAAGATACACAAGACGTATTCTATCATAAGTAGTTCCGGCCAAGAAAAAGAGTGCAGCACCAATAAATCCATGAGAGATTATTTGTAAAAGGGCTCCGTTGAGCCCCATATCAGTGATAGAACCAATTCCTATAATTATGAAACCCATATGTGATACAGAGGAATAAGCTATTCTTTTTTTTAAATTCCGTTGACCCAGAGATGTTGAAGCTGCATAGATTATTTGCATTGCACCTACTATCATCAACCAAGGAGAAAATATAGAATGAGCATGAGGAAAAAATTCCATATTGATTCGAACTAATCCATACGCTCCCATTTTTAATAAGATTCCGGCTAGAAGCATACAAGTACTATAATGTGCTTCTCCATGGGTATCTGGTAACCATGTATGTAGGGGTATGATTGGCAATTTGACAGCAAAAGCAATAAAAAATCCAATATATAATAGTATTTCCAAGCCCACAGGATAGGGCTGATTAGCTAATATTTCAAAATTAAGTGTTGGTTCATTAGAACCATATAAACCGATACCCAGAACTCCCATTAAAAGAAAAACGGAACCACCCGCTGTATACAAAATAAATTTTGTAGCTGAGTACAGACGTTTTTTTCCTCCCCACATGGATACAAGTAGATAAACGGGAATTAATTCTAACTCCCACATCAGGAAAAAAAGTAAAAGGTCCCGAGAAGAAAATAATCCTATTTGCCCACTGTACATTGCTAACATCAGAAAATGAAATAATCGAGAATCTCGAGTAATAGGCCGAGCCGCTAAAGTAGCTAAAGTCGTAATGAATCCCGTCAGTAAAATAGGTCCTATAGAAAGTCCATCTATTCCTAATCTCCAATGAAAATCAAAAAAAGCGATCCATTGGAAATCCTCCACTAGTTGGATTAATGGATCATCCAATTGAAAATGATAACAGAATGCATAAGTCGTTAGAAGAATTTCTAAAATACATATGCATATAGTATACCAACGGATTAGTCGATTTCCTATATGTGGAAGAAAGAAAATTAATGAACCTGCAGATATTGGCAAAACTACAATTATTGTTAATAAAGGAAAATGATTCGTGGTAAAGACAAGATACATTTGGGCCAGAAAAATCCGTGCTCAAAATCAAATAAAAATAATTTGAGCACGGATTTTGTCGGTAAAAAAAAAATGAATTCAAGGAGAGTTTTATGGAACGTATCAATAAGCTAGACCCATACTACGAGTTGTTTCTTGCAATAAATAAACTCGAACACTCAAGAAATCGGTCGGACAGGCAGATTCACATCGCTTACAACCAACACAGTCTTCGGTCCTTGGAGCAGAAGCGATTTGTTTAGCTTTACATCCGTCCCAGGGTATCATTTCTAATACATCAGTGGGGCACGCTCGAACACATTGAGTACATCCTATACATGTATCATAAATCTTTACTGAATGTGACATTGTATCTATACAGTTTTGAACATCATAAGATTTCGATCTAGTAAACTAACTGAGAAGTGGATCCTATATTTAGATACCGGACGAATCAATGAGTGATCAGAATCAATCTACTTCCGAATTTATTTAGGAGCTAGGGCCAAAATACTTTGATTTCTTCTTTTTTTGCAACCATGATCATACTTGACCTATCAAACCTGCTAATTTGAATTAATTTATGACTATTCGAATTTTGATTTATATGATTAATACTATTTATTCAACAAATTTGATTGGTTAATACGAGTTGATTTTCTGTTACGATAAATTGATGAAATAATAGCAGGTCCAATAGCTGCTTCAGCGGCTGCAATAGCTATAATAAAAATTGAGAAAATGTCTCCTCTTAATTGACGATTATCAAAAATATCAGAAAATGTTACAAAATTTATATTAACTGAATTTAATATAAGTTCAAGACACATAAGGGCTCTAACAATATTCCGACTTGTGATCAATCCATAAATACCAATAGAAAATAAATAGGCACTCAAAACAAGTACATGTTCCAGC